AACAGAAGGAAGTCCCACTTCATTCCAAAATGGTTTTGTTTTGTCCCATTTCCTGAGTTACACGAATTCCGACCTCTTTCGGTTATGTGATGTGCGAAATCGGCTTACGTATAGTTGCTTATAACTACTGTCTGTATAGCCAAAGAAAAACATGGGTGCTTCCTATATATGAGCATTCTTGAGTGCGGGTTGAGGTTAGTGGTTGGGGCTCGACTGGATGGCATGGGTAGAGCTATCTTGCCTTCCTCCACACAGTACGACGCGCTCTCGTCACCCCCGGTGGCACGGTATGCCTTCGTTGATCTGTTCTGACAATACAGATGAATGTCTCTTTCTCCCCCGTCAGTCGAACCACTTTACGGTTCAATGCTTGTCTGTATTCCTTTCAGCAGGTAGCTATTCAGATAAGTTTCTTTCTGACGTGCTGCTAGCTTCCTTTATTTATATCCATACCACGTTTGGGTCGGTACTTTGGTCTGGACATCCCCCACATGATTGGAGATGGAAGGATTGCCTCTCCCTTCTAGGGAGGCTTATTTATCGTAAATTGACGGACGAGATAGCTTTGTCACCAACGCCTTCTCCCATTTGTTTAATCTACTTCCTAAGTTATGAGCATGACATGCGTTAGACTTTTTGGACTTATATGCTTAGGACCACTGCTTTGGATAACTAAAGACCAAAGAGATGCTTCCTATACCGGACATTCAAAGACTTAAGCCCTCGTTGTATGGAATTGTAATCTTCGACCAGAGTGATGGCCTGATCAATGCCTATTCATCTATCGAATCACATCCGGCGATTCGCGTTACGAATCAATTCCCCTTTCATCCTTGCGCCGAGTAGTAAAGTTAAGGGAAGCTCCCCAAGTAGGATTTGAACCTACGACCAGTCAGTTAACAGCCGACCGCTCTACCACTGAGCTACTGAGGTGGGCAAAGCATGAGTTTTTTTTTTTCGCTTTTTGTTGGTTTGAATCTATCTAGCAGCACGTTGCTAGAAAAAAGGTTTCTTCAAATTCACAGATCTACACACTCCCGAAAACAAAATAAAGGCAACTCAAAATCTAGATTGATTTATATTCTTAGAAAGTGTCCTTCTCAATAAATTGGATATCACCTTCTTTATTCATGAGGATCATACCCCCGGAGCAGTCAATTGGGAAGCCCCCTGGAACTATGCACATAACTTTCCAAAAGAGACCCAGCTCATTCAATAGATTCATAAATCTTGGGGCAGAAAATTATTTCGATTTGCCTAAAAAGATAGGAACAAAGATCTGATGGTAATAACGAGCATATCGAAAGTTTAGAAAGTGGGCTTCGAAGGCCCTATCCAACTCATCTAGAAAAAAATGAAATAAAATAGGGGTGGGAAAAGTCACAGTTGGAATTCAAGTTTTCGTCGACCAATCTGTTTCCGTCTTGTCTATGATAGGCAACTCAAGAAAGGACGAGATCAATCGCAAAAGAAATGGATCTTTCACTACGGATTCAAGTTTAGATAAGAGACGAGAACGAGAAAGTAGAGGCAAAGAAGGAGATAGATCAAAAAGTAAAAGCAGCTCTACGTTACCCCAGAAAACTACTGTCCCGAAAAAAAGTCTCTCATACTTTTATCCTTTCGATAGGCGAAAGAATTTTCAAGAAAGACAGAATAAGAATGAAAAAATTTAAGACACCAGCGAGAGCCATAAGAACAAGCTCATCTTCGGGCTCGACCTAAATTGAAAAATAATGATTTGGTAATTCAGGAAACTCGAACACAAAAGAAAAGTTGTTCTTATCTTAAGGGGGTCATCCTTTTCAAAAGCTACGATTTTCAGCGGCGAAAGAACAAAAGTTTCCGCTAGCACGGCTTTTTTGATTTCCATAGCCTTTTTCTATCTAAACGGATATTTTTAACTGAATTTACTAAAAACATTTCCAATCTCCAAAGCTAGTTGATTTAATGAGCACTCGTAGAACATAAAACTAAATAAACAATTACCATTTTTCCCCGGCCCTATCACTGTTTTTGTTTTGCCCTATCAATATTTCACCGAAAGCTATATCTTAAACAAATAATAAAGCGAAGGGAACCCGCTTCCAACTCTCCCTTCCCCCACCCCATTGCTGGGGCGGGCCTCGCCTTATTTCATCATCGAAAGAAGACTACTTATCTATCTGAATGAAAAGGCTTTATCCCAACCTTTTCTTTAAAGAAAGAACCTTTTTTGAACCGCGGCTTTTAGTTTCTTTATTGTTGTTGGGGAGCCGATTGATCTGGGTTGGTTTCCGGCCACCCGGATCAAACGGCATCCCAAAGCACATGGGGGGCGCGTGTCTAGTTCTCATTGGAAAGAAATCCGCTGAATATTCCTTCTGTTTCCCGCCTGACACAGTTTGACACGCGGTGAGACCTGATTGGCTCCAAATCTTATAGTTGTAGAATATCAAGAGAACAAGCACGCGAGAAAAAGCAAGCGTCTGATCAGATCAATCAAGAGAGCTAGCTTCGGTCTCACGTAGCTCGCCTAAGCAAGGACGGAGCTGTCGAGTGAGGATTGGCCGAGGGGCCCTTGGGCCTAAGGGAATAGATTGTAGCTGGGTACAAATAGGCCGGTTAAAGACGAGTAGGCAGGGTACGACGAAGCCCGCGGGGTGACACATGATTGTACTGGTCAGCTTTGGGCTGGAGATTGACGATTGACTGAGCGTGCTTTGGCAGCTCGTGGTGGAGTACTCTCTGACGGATTCGCTCTATTATTGCGTCCTATTCCTGAGGGAGTGATCGGGATTAAGACGCGTGGCGATACCCGCGAAAACCAAAGGACTATTCGCTCTTTGGGGTGGGCCTTTCGTACTAAAATCCGTACGGGGAAAGGACAATTATTCAGCGCACTAAAATCTAGTGGATGGGGTTCAATATTCATGAAAAGCCGGGGTTGAACCATGTTACGGAACTAAGACAACAATTCTTACTAATAATAAGAAAGAGTTAAGCGCCTCCAAGGCCTAGAAGCTTCTTTTAGTCTATATTTTCAAAGAGAGACGCGAACTTAGAAGTCAGAAAAAAAGACTTTGAGTTTCAGTTTCCATGGATATCCACGCCCGACTTCAAGTAATTGAGCAAGAGCTCCAAACCGTCGAAAACATGAAGTGCAGGTGGGAGCAACGGCTCGCGGCTTTTTGGGAACATCTGCCCCCTATTGATCCCGAAATCATACAGAATAGAATGATGAACATACGGAACAAAATTCGCTTTCTGGAGGATAGGAAACATAAAATCCAAGAACGCCAAGACCTAATTGTGCAGGCGGTCATCCGCGGGCGCCAAGGAGACTAAAAGAGTCCGGTGCCAAAAAGTAGTGTCTTGGTTTGCCTTTCTTTGTCTTTGGCTTTCTTTGTACTACTAGGCTAAGTGTCTTTGTTTTCCTTTCTTTGGTGTGTTTGCATGTATGGGCCAAAATCTAGTCGAAAGTGTTCAATGCTTATGTTAATATAATAATAAGTACTTGTTCGTAAGTGCTTCAAATGAATGTGAAAGTTGAAATAAGGTGTAAGTTAAGTGTACTGGAGATGTGCTTATTAAGCCTTTCCAGCTCTGAAGCTTCCTTCTTCCTTGAGTCTGCGCCGTCTGAAATACCAAACCCTAATGCTAGTTCAGTTCGTGTGTTTTACGTGAGCGCCTTTCACTAGTGTGCGTAGAAAAAACACACTAACTTGATCATAAAAGAAAGTCAAATTCTCACCATTCTCAATTTTTCTGTAGTCCACCGGGAGGCTAAATCCTCTCCTGAGTTTTCAATCTCTGTTTTTGCGCGAAAAAGAAGAAGAAAGGAAGGATGGAATTCCGGCTTGTTTGCCTAAATGACAAAGGTTACAAATATGGGGATCCAAATTCGAACTACAAGAGACTAGTTTATTCTTAGACAGCACATCGAGCACTTGTTTCCCAGGGTGACCAAGGCGCTTGTGCCAAAGTGAAGGGTCTGATGTAGAAGTAAATAAAGCAGCAGATATGGAAGACTTTTACGAGGGATGAATTGGATAGAAAGAGCCAGTCGTGTCACACTTGAGAAGAGTGGCTTTTTTCTGAATATCCTTAAAAAAACCTTGAGTAGTAAATTCCAGGAAACAATTGTTATCAACGCAAAGCTGATTACTGATTAACGGACAATAAATTAATTATTCTTCAACCGGGTCACCTTGTCGGAGCCCTCCACGTAGGCTGGAAAGATTCCGTTTTCTCACCATTCCATAAAAGGGACAGAACTGGAGTGGACACAGAGTTCATTATAAGATTTAGCCAAGCTTCAGGAATTTTGAGCTCAAACATAATTCTCTTGAGAAACTCCCAGTCCATTCGATCGTAAGCCTTTTCAAGATCAACTTTGACTGCAATGAAAGCCTTCTTCCCCTTCTTCTTCTTCATAAAATGGATCACTTCTTGAAGAATGATGAAATTCTCCTGAGGGTGCCTTCCAGGGACAAAACTAGCTTGAGTAGGGCCGACCCTTTATCAAAGGTTTCAATCGATTAGAAATAAGCTTCGTCACCACTTTGTACACAAGATTACATAATCCAATTGGACGGAATTGCGAAAGAGTCTCGGGCTTCTGTTCAAGGAGTGACTTTGTTGAGCTCTTTTTTTGACTGAACAGCCGCTTTCCTAATAAATACATTCCATTCAGACGATTCGGTGGCCGAGTTTGGTCTGACTCAGGAAGCTCCCTCCAGAGCAAAGCAAGCTGTAACGAATGAGAATCCGGTAGTCGATTCCGTATTCATTGATCCGGAACAAGAGGTCATGATGCGAACATATCTCTACTACTATTTACAACTGGTCGAACTCAATAAATATAGGGGGAACTGAACGGGGGCTAAAGTAGCAGTGGGCAGTGCAACAAAGCTACGGCTACTGAGTATGGCGTCGGGGAGGGGATAATGAATGCTGGGGTGAGACCCCTAGCTCCGTTCCTCTCCAACCTTTTCTATCTATCTAATAATAATGAAGGGCTTATCGGTCGACTTAGACTCAAAATATCTTTGATCAAAGGAAGCGAAGAAAGCTACAGGGCGCTCCTGCGTATGCGGAGGACATGTCAACAGCCAGATGCTCGCTAAAAAGAGCATTCTAAAAGGATATGACGGATCAAGATTCTAATAAATTCGTCAGGGGATGCATGAAGTGTCAAATTCACGCCGATCTGATTCATGTGCCGTCATCATCACTCCATCTTATGTCGTCTCTGATAGCTGAGAAAGGTTTTGGGAGAATAAGAATCTTCATTGACTGGAAAAGAGGGGCTTAAGCTCTATAAGTCAAACTAAAGACAATGAAATCAAATCTGACTTCCCAGGCATATAAAAATCAAGAAGAAAGCAAAGGACAGAAAGGGCCATCATACAACTTTCTAATAATACATGATATTACACTCCCCCTCAAACTCGAACAAATGAGAGGTCAAGAAGCGAGAGTTTGCCCACCAAGAATTCATGCCGAGCACGAGTGTGAGACTTGGTGAACAAATCTGCAATCTGAAGTCCTTGCTCATTTAAGGCGAATCCAAGGGCTCTGTCTTTTAATCCAAGCACTTCTCGCGAGTGAAGCGCCCTTTATTTCATTAGAATATATATAAGGGTAAAGCCACTTCGTTTATTATTGGTACGCTCATTAACGACAGGGTTGGTTGCAATCTGACTAGCGCCGTTATTGTCACAATGAAAAGGCGTTGCAGCGGTGAGATGAACCCCAAGATCAGATAGAAGCCTGTGTAACCAAACCACTTCACTAGTGGCTGCAGACATAGCCCAGTATTCCGCCTCTGCACTGAATTTGGACCATATTAAGTATTGCAAAATAAAGGGCCTGCTTTTTTTTTGCTCTTCCAGGAAATAATAGACTTTCAAAGGAAGACACAAAGTCCAGTGGTAGAGCGGCGATCAATAGGGCAGCCTGCTTTCCATTTTCAAAATTAGATTAGAATAGGGGCCTTGTAGTTTAGGGGCGCGCTAGCCTGCTGAAAAACGTAAGGACGCTAAAAACCTGTAGTTTTTCAGCAGAATTGGAGCATGACAAAAGAAAGATTCTTCTGTGGCCAATAACACATCATGAATAACAAGTTCGTTGTACCTTACCTAATGTTTGTTGCCATAGTTGAGCCTCAGCCTCTATGCATGAATCATCACAAGATATACTATGAATGGCTAGTTGGAGTGGGCAGACTACTTATGATCGAGTGAGGCTTACTTATATTTATAAAGATGCAAGTTTGATAGGGAATGGGCGGATGCTTCAACGGGAATGAAAGTTGTTGGGGGAAAATCTTAGGCTCAATAAGTGCATGGAAGCGTGCATAAGTTCCAAAAGGGAAGGGGGAGGGGGCGAGCGGAGTGAGCCGTTTCAACCGAAAAATTGCCTAATCAGTTGAACCCGGGTGATCGGGAGGGAATGCCAACAAATACGATGAATAGTATGTGTGGTTAGCGAGAAGGGCTAAATGACTTTGAGTCCGCCCGCGCCAGAGATAGATAAGAGGTGGACCAGCTCGAGGGCCAACTATGTATCAAAATTGAAGCGGTCCAAGATCCATTACAAGCGGGGCCTAGCCGGGCGCCGAAAGCAGAATCTCGACATTTCATCCGCGGTATTGTACCATTCCAATTCGTAGGATCTTGACATCTAAGTTGCTGGATTGTCTCATTCGCAGGTCGTTCTATGGGAGCCATCATACCACAACTATTATGTACTCCCTCTAAATAGAACTACCGAATTTTTTTTTTGCGATAGTTTGAGCCGTGATCAAGCTTTCCGCCAACTTGAGTGTAATAATAATCATAACAAATCACCCCCGGAAGAAGAATTTATTGAAACCCCTTCTAACAAAATCAGAGGAAAGTCCAACTCCAATTCTGGCTGGCGCCCTAAGGGAAACAACAAAAGAGACGGCAATCAAAGGGGCAATAAGCAGTATAATGAAGTGAATGTTGTGGTCCCCACGCTTGTGGAATTGAAAGGCGCCCCCGGCAACAACAGCAACCGCAGCAGCAGAGGAACGACAATCAGAGGCAGAAAGAAAAGCAGGTGCCATACAACTATGAAGGCCAAGGAGAGCGCCCTCGACGAGAATTCACCCTGCTTGCATTATGGCTAAGCCAAATTCTGCCTAAATTGCTGGAGCATAGACTAGTCAGACCCTTCCCTGTCAGTCGTCGTCTGCTTTACCTGGCCCCCCCTCATGCAGCATATGAGCAGATCTTCACTAAAAGCCGGCTCTATTGGCGGATAGATAGCGCTCCTCACTTTGCCATGAGAACAAAGAAAGCCTCCTTGCAGCTTTGCCTGCCGCCCTTCGGTGGTATAGTAGGATGGATAGCAAAGCCGCCTTCGGCCCTTCGCTTAGTAAACCCCTCTTCGAGCCTCTACTGAATTTCGCTCGCCCCGGTCCTTAGTAGCGTTGACAAAGTCAACCGAGCCTAACCTAACCAAAGTGTCACAACAACATCTAAAGGTTGA